TAATCAAACGGGTTAAAGGGAGTATCTGCAAACACATAGTCATCTTCAAGCTTATAAAACGTAGACTTCTCCTTATTTTGCTCCTTTTCCTCAAGAGGATTCTGTTCATCTTCATCAGAATGCGAATCATTCTCTGGATCATTCTCTTCAAGATTATCCTGGTTAGAGTTAAAAAGAATGGCCTCCATCTGCTTGGCAAAAACTCCCCTAGACCAATAGGGAAATCCCAATTCATTGGCATTGGCCCTTTCAAGCCAATCCAATAGAAAGCCCCAAGGGGACCATTTTCTAGGAGCCCAAACGATGAAATTTTCGAACACCTTATGCGGGTCGATTTTGATCCCCCCTAGATGGATGGGCGGCGCTGATGGGTCTTTTTCATAGATCAATTTATGATCTAGCAGAGACCAAAATCCGTTATGTATCATATCTGAGGGATTCCTTGGTTCGGGCCGACGAAGCACTGGCACTCCATCCTTATCAAACTGAGTGCAATCCTTTTCTGTTGGTAAGAATCCCTCTAGAATGCCTTCTACTTCTAATAGGCCATGAACTAGATCAGAATTATTCTCGACGAGGCTACCCGAAGCGATCTCATTGTTTGCATTGAGGTCGGATCGAGACCAAAGATTTTGAGCGACCAATCCGGAAGAACAATTCAAGACATAAATAAGTATTGTTAATTTCTTCATGCTCATTCCAAGTTGGTAGTACCATCGGTACAAATAAGGCTCCCTTTCCGGACAGAATCTATTATTCATATAGATAGATATAGGATCTATGGGGCAATCCCTTAGAAAGAAATAGTGTACTACAACCCTTCCTATTTGATAGAAGAGTACCCGAGAATTGTTAATCGGGCGTAGCTCAGCTCGCAAATCCCAAGTTTGTCTATGAAGAGCGTGTCTAAGTGTATTACTGTCTATAATGGATTTCCCCTGTGAAAGACTAAGCGATAGGGCCTCATTGGTAAGTGCTACAAGATCTTGCGCAGTGGAACCCAGGGTTATGGACTCGAATCCATTAGTACTATGGAATATTTGGCTGTCCAAGCGAAAGCCCCTAGTATATGAAAGAATTAAAAAGTTCTTTTGTTGTTGTGAAATAATAGGCCTTCGTACCTTAATGCACGTATTAAATCTCTGTGGATCTATTAGACAGGGCTGCATTCGTTGAGGCATATGGGTTGAAGCAATAATAAGATTATTGCTACTGGAACAATCCCAGGAGAGAAGGTACGCTAATAGACCGAGAGTGAAAAAATCCGAGTCCTCGAAAGTCACCTGATGAATGTTTGGAATCCATATTAAGCAAGGAGACATTGCTTTTGCTAATTCCATTTGAAGACAGCTATAAAATACGGGTGCGTATGCCACTGTCTGCATATCGTCACTTTGATCAGTCAGCGAAACCTGGTCCAGGCTATGCGCCTCGGCGTCGAAATGGTAGTCTAGGGGAGTCAAAGACAAAACGGACGACATAAAATGACGCCAAAACAAAGACTCATCAGTATCGTGGTCAAGAGTCTGAATATCTTCACTAAGCATCTCAAGATCGTCACGAGTGTCACCAAAAATATGGTGACCCAGAATCTCCTCCAAAATCCCATCATCCTCAAAATATTCATCAAAATATTCATCGCTGTCCATCCACTCGTCGTCAAAATAATAAGGCATCTGACCGTACTTGTGCAGCAATATCGTAATGAACGGAAGATAGGAGTCTTTCGCGAGGTAGTTTACCAAATAGGATCGTCCAAGTCCTATAGAACCTATCAGTAAAATACTCTTAGAGGGGGCTAAGTTTAAGCGTAACGAAAAGGGTTTTGGACGAGATAGGACAGGAAAAGGATCAACCCCAGATGAGGGTTGTGAATAAGTCATTGTATGATAAAGAGCAAGGAATATCCGTTTTTCTGCTAAAGAGGATGTATTGAACTCATAATTTAGTAGATACTTTTTATGAAAGTCAATCACCTTTCGTAAGTACACTTCGCCCGGTTGGTCAACCATTTGAGGAAGTACCTCATTATTTCTTAAAGGTTCCTCAATAGAAGTCAGACTCCATAAAATTTCCGAAATCCTTGTTTTTCTCCTGAAGGTGACGAACTGCATCAAGACTTCTCGTTCTTCATCCTCAACCCAAGGATGGGTTGAGACCCAGTCGGCTGTTTGATTCCAATAAGCGGCCACCTTTTTTCTTTTTCTTAGGAATGAATAGATCTCTTTACTTGTAGAACTTATAGATCTTGTCCTTATCACAAAAGTGATTTCATTGCTTATGATATTTATGAAATTAATGATAGGGCCGAAATTGATATTTAAAAATCTCTTTTTCCTCAGTGCATAAGGACTCGGGAATAACATGTTTTCTAGAAGACCTAGACATAAATTTTTGAACCTTAACCCTAAAGGCGGCGATTGCGATAGAGGATACTCAGCCAGAAGTTCTTCCAACTCAATCTCAATCATCAATTCATCCATGATCAAAGATTTGCCCGTTTTGAAGTGTCCCAATAAGCTAAGAAAGCAAAACAAACACTCTAAAAGAGATCTATAAACGAGATATAGAAGAATAAGCAAAAATAAGCTCATTAAGAGGTCGAATTCATAAGGATTTTTCCTCTTCCAATCTGCCCGAAGTTGTATCTCATAAAAGGAGCGTTTCAAGTCAGGCCAAGTGGCCGTTATGGTGGCCGTTATGGCATTTTTTTTATGCCATTGAATAGCAACATCAAATTTAACATTTTCGCATCCCAATTTTTGAATATCATCCACCCTTTTTTGAATATCGTCTCCCATTTTTTGAAATTGTTTTTGAATTTCGTCTCCCATTTTTTTGAAATTGTTTTTGAAATTGTTTTTGAATTTCATCGTCCATTTTTCTTTGAATTTCGTCCATTTCCACATATTCCACATACATTTACTTATCCAGTTCCTCTTACATTCACTTATCCAGTTCCTCGTACAGTTCCTCCAGTTTCTCCAGTTCCTCCATTTCATCCTCCATTTCATCCTCCATTTACTCTTCCATCTTAGAACAGCCAAGGTAATCTCAGGAATAAAAATTCTTCGCCCGGTCCACACTCTCCTCCGTAGGTTGAAAACAATCTCTAAAAAGAGAGAGGTTAGAAATTTAAACCCTTGCCAAGTAAGGGCCAGCGGCAGATAGCTTTTGAATAGCTTCCATTTTTTGTATGAGATATATTTTTTGATTAGCTGCTTTTTTGAGCGAGCAAGTTTCTTGCTATACTTCATAATTTCTTTATATTCTCTAATTAGATGAATCTGCCTTATTTGCTCTTTTCTCAAAATACCTGCTTTTTTTTTTCTCCAAATAATATCTTTTTTAAGCATCTCATAAGCTTTTTTCAGCTTTTCTTTTTTCATCGCTTTTAGCCTTTTTTCGAGTTCTACTGATAAAAATTTCCCAAACAATGAAGGGGGAATCCCAAGTCTCGTTGAATTTTTCTTGATATATGAAATCAATGAAGTGCCTTTTCTAACTCGGGTCAGCTTTTTTAATTTAACTATATTGATATCGAAAAGAGAATCATAGAAGTCCGGCCTTTCTGAATCAGCTAGATTGATACCTAAAAGAGACTCAGCGAAGTTCCTCCTGTCTAAATCATCTAGATTGATATCTGACCGAAACTCACCGAAGTTCGGCACTTTTAAATTTGCTAGATTGATATTTGAAAGAAACTCACCGAAGTTCGGCACTTTTAAATTTGCTAGATTGATATCTGAAAGAGACTCATCGAAGTTTTTCGATTCTAAATCATATAGATTCCTATCTGAAAGATACTCATCGAAGTTTATCCCTTCTAAATCATCTAGATCAATATATGAAAGAGACTCATCCAACTTCGTCGCTTCTAAATTAGCTAGATTGCTATTTGAAAGAGACTCATCCAACTTCGTCGCTTTTAATTTAGCTAGATTGATATAATAAAGAAACTTACCGAAGTTCGGCACTTTTAAATTTGATAAATTGATATCTGAACGAGACTGATGATCCAACTTCGTCCCTTCTGAATGAGCGAAATTGATATCTGAAAGAGGTTGACAATAAGTTCTTTCCAAATTGACTATTTGTTCCTCTGTTAGAGGTGTTCCAGAAATGTCTCTGATCGAGGTGCGAGCTCTACGCTTCAATGGAATGTCTACGATCGAGGCGCTAGCTCTACCCCGGAATGGATTGTCTAGGATCGAGTAGCTAACTCTACCAATGAATGGATCGAATCGACGTGGAAAATCCAGAGATTTGAATCTCTTCGATACCTCTGACTGGATTGCTGAAAGAATATCTCTCTCCGCAAAAGCATGCGGTTTTTGACCGACGCCCAAAGACAATTTTTTGTTGCGAATGAACAAAGTATTAAGGAATTGTCGATAGATAAAATTATAATAATTGATAGGGGCCTTTTCCACATAAAAGGGGAATCTTTTGTTACAATAGAAGGAGAAGTAATCTGGCTTATTCATGAATCGAAGGCGATTTGCTTTAAAAAAAGCAGATATCAACGAACTTCTATGAAATGGTTTCACGGGATTCAGCCAATTGTCTGGATCGTCGAATATCATTGATAAATCGGAATACGTCTTAGGCAAGGATGCACGGAATGATTTCAATTCAGTTTTTGGTAAATTTTCATATAATGAGTGAATCATCGACTCTGATATCTTTTGGCAAGGCTCATGATCATCCAAGAACAAAGGTGTCAATAAACCGAAAGAAAACTTGAAGCGATCTTCCAGGCTCTTCTGCTCAGAACCGAAATGTTTCTGAAACCTATTACCCCTAAAAGGATCCGTTTCATTCTTGTCGAAATCAAATCCCATGTTCGCCCTGTAGCAGCGAAAAAATTCAACGGCTCCAGGTTTAGTGCTTGCAGTAGTAAGCATCAGAAAAGTAGGATTTTTCCATTGGCTAGGCCTATCCCAAGAATATTTATTCCCTAAATGTCGGTTGATCATATATTTACTTCGTCTAAATTCGAAGCCATATAGAGTCAGTAAAAGGAATCGATTCCATACATTTCTTATGGCCCTATAGGTGGTAGATTGAATCAGATTCCGGATCAATCTATGTTGATTGGCTGCCTCCATTATCTTCTTATTAGCAAATACCACTATCTCCATTATCTTCTTATTAGCAAATACCACTTTTTTTTGTTTTTGCCCTTTTTTTATCATCCTTCGATAATAAGCTGCATTCTCTTCAGAAGAACTAGGAGGGGTCGCGATGAAGATCATCTTTTTGGAGACCCAGCCAGGGCCCTGGAAGAACTTCTCCAAATTAGACTCGTATCCATAGGAGTCAGTAGGAAAGATAGGTCCGTCACGACAGAATTCCTGCGTCTCAGTTATTTTTTTCTCCAAAAAGTCTATCCTCTTAACCAATCTCGTTTCTAATTCTGTCATCTTATTAAATTTCTCGTTGTTGTCTCTCAAGGGTTTGACTGTACCTGTATCATCTGATGGACTAGGATCTGATGAAATAGGAATAGGATGAATTGAGACAGTATTGTGTAAATAGGGAATTATCTTGAATAGCTTAAGGATTTCTGTATTTTGCGCTCGCAAGAAAACCGAAAAATCGTTGTCGTTCTTCAACAATTTCTGATCTCTAGTTAACCTCTTGCTCAGCTGAAGTTCTACCCATCCGTCAGAGAAAAAAGAAGAAACGGATCTTGTACGATTCCGAATCAATTGTTCGTTTGCTTCCCATAGCCGGGACATTGCGGAATCTTCTGCTTGTTCCGTCTCTGCTTGTTCCGTCTCTGCTTGTTCCGTCTCTGCTTGTTCCGTTTCCAGAACGGAAGGATCCCCAAGAATCGATCTTTCTTTTATTAGTTGTTGACTCGCTCTTTGCGTCACTATCTCTGCTTGTTCCGTTTCCAGAACGGAAGGATCCCCAAGAATCGATCTTTCTTTTATTAGTTGTTGACTCGCTCTTTGCGTCACTATGTCACCGATCTTGTTTCCTTTTGGAGGAGAAACGAGCGAAATAAGCAACCTATCGACATGGGAAGACACAAAGGGGTGTTCCACTCTATCATTTTTCGGTTCAATGAAATTCATCGGTATAGGAAACAACTTCACCAAGACAACATCTGTTTCGACAGGTCGATTTATTATACGAGATATAAGGACCGCTACTACAAAAAATATTCCACTCTTGATCGTCAAATTACAAAATCGACGGATTTTCTTTTTTACAGTCAAACCCGGTGGATTGAATGTGTATAAAAGTACGACCCTCCAAACTAGTGGATCGAAAAGTTTTATTAAACGTCGTGGATCGAAAAAAATACGAATGAAATAGCCGACTGAAGTGAATGGGTTTGATGGAGAAATTTTTTTTTCTCTCAATACAGCTCTGAATTCGCCAAGAAAAATTTTGAAGGTGTTCATAGGTAGACTTTGATAATTTATTATTATTATTGTAAAAAGAAACTCAATTATTTTAAAACTAAACTAAATCTTTATTGTTTAAAAAGAAACTCAATTATTGTAAAAATAAACCAAATGGTTGGGGTTTATTATTTTTTTGTAAAACGACACTAAGCGGTTGGCAGAAACTAGAGAATCTCTGGATTTCTCTAACGATTTGAGTTCAATTGAAATTTAGTTATTCAACATCGAAGAGGATTCCTGTTAAGCATCCATGGCTGAATGGTTAAAGCACCCAACTCATAATTGGTGAACTCGTAGGTTCAATTCCTACTGGATGCCCGTCAATGGGACTCTCTAATAAGTCTCTGTATCAGTGGTGTCTTCTATTCATATCTTACTAGAATAGTGAAGAGAATTTAGAATTGATATCTTCTCTTACTATAATATTCAATTGATCCATTGATATCTTCCTATATGTTAGATTCATCGAATTAGCAATCTAATTTAATTAAAAAAAAAAATGAAAAAAAGTGAAACGTCCAATCTATCGTGATTTTGAGCAGTCAACACTTCATTTAGATGCAATATAATATATCTAGAGAAATCTTGAGATGAGATCCTTCTGAGTAGGCTATGGGTAGGTTATATGGTGCAGCAACTCCGTATAAAAGATTCGACGGAACCTCAAGGCCAAAAACTTCTCCAATTCTTGGGGAGTTTTGAAACAAGGTAACTTGCTCAAATTTTTTAAGTCTGGCTCGCCCGGTTCTTCCGTCCAACGGCTGTTGCAAAACTCACATTCCGAGTAGCCAAAACTCGGATAATCATAATATTTTTTGAGTTTCGAGACGATTCTCGGGCCCACTTCCCTAAGTAAAGACTCCAAAAGCGGCTTCAATTTTAAATGTTCCCCAGACGTTCCCTCATCGATCGCATTCATTTCTACCAGTAGCACCTGGAACAATCCGGGGAAGGTAGATATATCGCCAGACGTAATTTCCACGCATTGAAGTGTCACTAGTACAACGGTTCTCCATTTATCACGGAGGAAAAGCTGCTTATCCTCCGGTTGACTGTAGATGATCCGCCATAAGACGAA